AACCTATTACGAAATCTAACAAACATGGAAGGAGTGAAAATGAAAGGCAAAGTTTGATAAGATTACTCTTTCTAAAATAGATTGGATAGAATTGAAAAATCAAATAAATGATCAAAATAGAAATCCTTTTCGAACTTTCTTCCTTAATGATTCAAAAAGAGTTTCCATTTTGCATGAATTTATACAAGCGAATTCTTATTATTCGTTTATAAGTTGAGTTGATAATTTAGTCACGATTTGCTCAATCAATCCGTTGATTGCAAGCTCAGGATGGGTAGATGTCGTAGATGATGAACCAATTTCTTTTTATCTGCTTCTTACTTTATCTTGTTGAGTATTTTCTATACTCATAGATGAATTCAAAACTTTCAATTGGTACTTTTGTTTATCTCCTCTTTTTAGTTTGCAAAAATGGAAACTTAGGTAAGTGCTTTTTATAAACATATGTCAAAAAGACCCTATTTCAGTTAGCTCCTTCATGCCTACGATAACTAGTTATTTCGGGTTTCTACTAGCGGCTTTAACTATAACCTCAGCTTTATATATCGGGCTGAGCAAAATACGCCTTATTTGAAATTCATATTTGAACTGCCCAAAACTCAGAAAAAGAAATCTTTCTACTAAATTCTATGGACTCTATAATTACTTACCCTATCAATTGCCAGTTCTTAGTCATTGAGATTGATGGTAATTCAGATTACTATTTAAGTATAGATATTACCTCTTTTTTCTCCTTTCAAACAAATTCAAATGATTGAAGTTTTTCTATTTGGAATCGTGTTAGGCCTAATTCCTATTACTTTGGCTGGATTATTTGTAACTGCATATTTACAATACAGGCGCGGCGATCAGTTGGACCTTTGATTCATTAACATCGCGTTTTTTGATTCACCTCTTCCTTTCTTGAATCTCCGGGAGGTCAAATTGATATGCCTGTTCAAATTAGTGAAACTTTTGAAAGCTAAGAAGAACGGACTCGCGCTCTGTAGGAGTTGAACCTACGACATCGGGTTTTGGAGACCCACGTTCTACCAAACTGAACTAAGAGCGCTTTCTTAGCCAAAAAGATAAGACTGGAAACAAAAGGATTGGATTCTTAGGGATGACAGGATTTGAACCTGTGACATTTTGTACCCAAAACAAACGCGCTACCAAGCTGCGCTACATCCCTCCAATTAGCCTACAGTGTCATTGTAGAGAATTCCTGTCTTGTTTTCCACAGCATTTTTTCTTCTAGAATATTCATAAAATACTTCTATCCAGATGAAAGATGGAACGGAACCCGTCCAAAAATTCAATGAGTATTTTGAGGAAATGCTCGCGAAGAAAAGGACGTTTTTATGTTATGTTTTAAGAAAAAGATTTCCTTATTGTACATTTAACTTTGAATTAGGGATTCCGTGTACTATTATAGTACTATTATAGTACAATTCTAAGTGGTCCGTAACTCCATACGCATTTGATCATATATGTATTATTATGTAACGAAGGGGGTTTTTCAATGCGATATCTAAAAACATATCTTTCCGTGGCACCGGTACTAAGTACTCTATGGTTCGGGTCTTTAGCAGGTCTATTGATAGAGATTAATCGTTTTTTCCCGGATGCATTGACATTCCCCTTTTTTTCATTCTAGTTATTGTTCATTCTACTAATTGACGTGGGAACTAATAAAGAACATTAGAGATATAATGAAATATCTCTTACTAATCAGTCTTCCCCCTCTATTTCTCTTTTCTCTTTTTTCTAATTTTTAGAAAAAGGGAGGAAAGAGAAAGAATAAAAGTGGATTCAACGCCTGTGGGACTCGGATTCGAATTCAAATTCTCGAATATAATCTAATAAGAGAGAAATGGAAGTCGAATCTAAAATGTGGGTCTAGGAAAGAGTATTATACACGATACTTATTGTATCTACTGTAATTTGAAATACTGTGATTTGTAATATCGTTTAGAAATCTTTCTATCTTATTTTAAGATATTGATTGCAGCAAAATTTCTCATAATTTGATTTCAAGTTAGTAACTTATATTTTTTTCTTTCTTCTTCTTCCTTTCGTATCAAAAGAAGAAGAGTTGAGTAAATTAAAAATCCAAGGGAGGTTCATGGCCAAGGGTAAGGATATCCGAATAACCGTTATTTTGGAATGTACTACTTGTGTTCGAAAGGGTGCTAATAAGGAATCAACAGGTATTTCCCGATATATTACTAAAAAGAACCGACACAATACGCCTAATCGATTGGAATTGAGAAAATTCTGTCGGTATTGTTACAAACATACGATTCACGAGGAGATATAGCTCGAAACGAGCACTTGCACCCTTCCGAGGAGGGGGAAAATAATAGTATAATTAGATAATTATAAGATAATATAATTAGAAAAAACCAAATCCTATTTATTTTTAAGGAATAAACTAAACAAACCATGGATCAATCCAAGCGACCTTTTCGTAAATCCAAGCATAGACCTTTTCATAAATCCAAGCGATCTTTTCGTAGGCGTTTGCCCCCGATTCAACCGGGGGATCGAATTGATTATCGAAACATAACTTTACTTTGTCGATTTATTAGTGACCAAGGAAAAATCTTATCTAGACGAAGAAATAAAGTGACCTTGAAACAACAACGATTAATTACTATTGCTATAAAACAAGCTCGTATTTTATCTTCGTTACCTTTTATTAATACTTCCACAGGAGTGAAAATAAAGAAGTTGCCCGCGAAAGGCAGAAAGAACTTTAAGTCATATGGAAAGAAATAAAAGTCGACCGTGCGAGACGACAATAAATAAAAGGCGAGCGTGAGAGACAAAAAAATAGGCTTACTCTTTCTTCACTTGAACCAAAATTCACACCCGAACTGAAACGCAGATTGAGCCTTTGCTCGAAAAATCTGCTAATTCGGATTTGATTCTTGTCTCGTAAGACAAAAACAAATCAAAAATCGGGTAAGAAGGCAAACTTCAAATTTATTATTCAATGTGTTGATTCATACTTCTTTTGATTACTTTATTTTATCCTATTTTTTTCATTTTGACTCTACTTTCCCGGAGTTCATTCTCCGGGTAACTCCATTTAAATTACTCCGGCGGATTCCTTCCAATTTACTTGTGATTTTAGGATCTGATTTGAAATCAGATAAAGAAAATTTTTATTTGCTATAGCTATTTGGGCAAGCATTTTACGATTAAGAAGCAACTGTCTCTTGTATAAATCGTGAATTAATCGACTATAACGATAACTATAGGATACCCATCCTTCACGAATTACTGAATTTATTCGAGTGATCCACAAACAACGAAAATCTCTCTTTTGTCTATCCCTATCCCGATCAGACGAAGCCAAAGCTTTTATTTCTTGTTGAGTAATAAGCTTTGAAAGACTTGCCCCAGAGCTTGATACAACTAAACTCGTTTTTCGTCTACGTCTCCGAGCTATATATCCCCGGCTAATTCTCGTCATTGACTTATGCATAAATGAAACTTGGTGGAATAACTAAATTGATTTCCTTTCTTTCAATTATTCTTTTTCCTCTTCGTAGTCTATTAATAACAAAACGGGTTTCCAATGGACAAAGTCAAAATTCCAACGGCTTTGGCTACTATAACCTTCCCGACCACGATTTTTTCTTTTTTCTAGTCATTTCACCTCGAAATACGAAATTGTATTCTACTAGGTATGAAACTAAGAAATAGAAATTCTAACGAAATAGTGGATTCTATCGTTTCCATGGTTACTTCTTAAACGGTGAGGTCTTCTCTATACACCGGAGCCTTTCACTTTATCCATAGAAATATATAGAAAGTTCTCCCGGGAATCGAGTGATTCCGTCTTTATTCGAACTTTCTTTTTGATTCTTTATCTCTTTTTGATTCTCACTTTCTTTAAAGTATTGAGAGATACTCTCGAGCCGCAGGTCTTCTAAATCAATCAATGAAATTCATTTTTCAAAACCATCATCAGAAAAAATAGAATGATTTTCAAAGAGCCGAAAACGATTCGGTCATTTAGACGAACAAACTATTGGCTATTGGAAAGCGCAACACCTCAACGAGATGCCCTTATGATTTCAGGCCCATTGAGGTGTTACGCTTTCATGTTGACAACTTAATTCATACGATTACTACAGGGCTGAACCCAATCCGGAATATGACCCATAAAAGAAACTACAAAACCGATCACAAGAATACCAGTTACAGTACCTATTATCCCAAGAGGAATCCTTCCAAGTAGGCTAAGACTTGCCTTAATCAATTTGAATTTTCTTGAGAAAATTGATTATTGTTTGGAAAAATCTTCGGCGAAAAACGGCCGAATAAAAGAGACGCGGATCCGGTTTCTCTTCGAAACGCGGAAGAGGGAAAGGCGCTATGACTGTTTTCTCAAAACTCTCGCCGCAGAGAATACATTTCCGATGAGCGAATGCCTCACATCCCTCATAGGGAAGCAAACGCTCTTGTAAGGTTGTCGCAAAGTCCTTCAGCAAAGTCGAAAACAACTCACTTAAGTGAGGGGGTGCGATTAACGACATTTCGCGAAGTAGCTGGGACTCCAAAGTCTCGCCAGGACATAGATCCCAAGTTTTCACTTGGCCTAAAATTAGAATAAATTGTTTGTGAAAATTATAATTCCTAACAACCAGGATAAATAACTGCATCTTGATTCCATTCGCCAGATCGTCCGCATCTATCGTGGTAGCTACGATAGCGTAGAGCTGCTTGAGTTGACACGTTGAACCATCCAACCCAATTTGCTCTTCTAGCGTACAAGCAAAATGGCAATGAGTAGTAGTGACTTGACAATCATATTTATATATACATAGTATGTTCTTATATGCTATTTTAGATTTTTCGTTGATCGCCCATACTTCCATGAGAATAGTATCTGTGCGGAATTCGGGAGACAACCGTGACTCCTGTTCGATGTAGATTGCCCCTAATGTCAGTATCAGATGATCATGATAATCTGTCACCTTGTCTATTTGGCGTCCGTAGTACGGCTCAATCTCAAAGTTACCCAAACCTCCGTTTCCCCCAAATCCGTTTACCATATTCCTCCTTTGTTGTAGGTTTTATTTATTAGTGCTAATAAACACTTATGTATCCTGAAAACAATTGAAATCAAAACGATCAAGCTACCCCTTTTCCTCTATGTAATTAACTTAGTATCGCAGTATCCTATCCCGACGGAATTTCCCTACCTTAGGACCTTTATAGTTCATGTTGGTAACATTATTCTTTCGAATTACTTCTCTTATGTCCATAGTAAGTACTACATTCTATCGAATTACTTCTCTTATGTCAATAGAAAGTACTACATTCTATCGAATTACTTCTCTTATGTCAATAAGACATTACTACATTCTCTCGAATTACTTCTATTATGTCCATAGTAATTACTACATTCTATCGAATTACTTCTCTTATGTCCATAGTAATTACTACATCTAATTTCTGTTAATAATCGCGTTGAGTTTCTGTACCCTTTGACTTAGGATTAAAAGGGTAGCAGAGAAGGGATATAACTCAGCGGTAGAGTGCCACCTTGACGTGGTGGAAGTCATCAGTTCGAGACTGATTATCCCTAAACTTAATGTGCGTTTTTCTATTTTTAGTTATAGGTTCAGATTCAAGGTGGGATTTGCGGAACACCAATTGGTAGAAAAAGACAAAATACAACGATACTTTGATGTGGAAACGTAAGACTAGTTTTTCGAATAGTAGTACAATTTCGAAGTAAAATGGACAAAGTCAAAATCCCAACGGCTTTGGCTACTATAACCTTCCCGCCCACGATTTTTTCTTTTTTCTAGGCATTTCACCTCGAAATAGAAAATTGTATTCTTTAATTCTATGAATTAATATCCATTTTTTCAAGTAGTTATTCTACTAAGAAATAGAAATTCTAACGAAATAGTGGATTCCATCGTTTCTATGGTTACTTCTTAAACGGTGAGGTCTTCTCTATACACCGGAGCCTTTCACTTTATTTAATGAATATTGTCCTTTCTCAAAAATTCATAAAGAAAGACAGAATGAATAAGGTCAAATTATTCGAAATAGGCCCTTGGAATGATGAACCAGTACGGACACACTTGCTGCCTCAACCTTCCCATTGCGTATTCTTACTTATTGAGTATAGAATAAATCTGCTTATCCTTTTTCCTACGAACGGAATTGTTCCATTATTCCCAATAGAATAAAACAAAGATGAATAGTAACCCTTGCTCTGAACGAATCCCCGAAGGGAGGGGGACATAACATAGTCAGAGTCTATTTCCAATGCAATAAAGTTGCGTAGTGTCTTTTTTTCTTTTGAGAAAGGGGTATTTTCATGGGTTTGCCTTGGTATCGTGTTCATACTATCGTATTGAATGATCCCGGCCGGTTGCTTGCTGTTCATATAATGCATACAGCTCTGGTTGCTGGTTGGGCCGGTTCGATGGCTCTATATGAATTAGCAGTTTTTGATCCTTCTGACCCCGTTCTTGATCCAATGTGGAGACAGGGTCTCTTCGTTATACCCTTCATGACTCGTTTAGGAATAATCAATTCATGGGGTGGTTGGGGTATCACAGGAGGGACTATAACATATCCGGGTATTTGGAGTTACGAAGGTGTGGCCGGAGCGCATATTGTGTTTTCTGGCTTGTGCTTTTTAGCAGCTATCTGGCATTGGGTGTATTGGGATCTCGAAATATTTACTGATGAACGGACAGGAAAACCTTCTTTGGATTTGCCCAAGATTTTTGGAATCCATTTATTTCTGGCGGGGGTGGCTTGCTTTGGTTTTGGTGCATTTCATGTAACAGGCTTGTATGGTCCTGGAATATGGGTGTCCGATCCTTATGGACTAACTGGAAAAGTACAATACGTAAATCCAGCGTGGGGCGTGGAAGGTTTTGATCCTTTTGTTCCGGGAGGAATAGCCTCTCATCATATTGCGGCTGGAACATTGGGTATATTAGCAGGCCTCTTCCATCTTAGTGTCCGACCACCCCAACGCCTATACAAAGGATTGCGTATGGGCAATATTGAAACTGTGCTTTCCAGTAGTATCGCGGCTGTCTTTTTTGCAGCTTTTGTTGTTGCCGGAACGATGTGGTATGGTTCAGCAACTACTCCCATTGAATTATTTGGACCTACTCGTTATCAATGGGATCAAGGGTACTTCCAGCAAGAGATATATCGAAGAGTTAGTACTGGCTTAGCCGAAAATCAAAGTTTATCAGAAGCTTGGTCTAAAATTCCTGAAAAATTAGCCTTTTATGATTACATCGGCAATAATCCGGCAAAAGGGGGATTATTCAGGGCGGGTTCAATGGATAACGGGGATGGAATAGCGGTTGGATGGTTAGGACATCCTATTTTTAGAGATAAAGAAGGGCGTGAACTTTTTGTACGTCGGATGCCCACTTTTTTTGAAACATTTCCGGTCGTTTTGGTAGATGGAGCGGGGATTGTTCGAGCCGACGTTCCTTTTCGAAGGGCAGAATCGAAGTA